CGATAAGAATTCTAGTTCTTACTGTTCATATGTTATGGTATGAATATACCATACCAATTCGTTATGTATGGATGATGAGATTCCATTGATACAGAGCCAATTCCAATAGACTTATTGAACGTTCCCATTGGCGTGCATCCAGCAGGAATTGAACCTACGAATTTGCCAATTATGAGTTGGGCGCTTTAACCATTCAGCCATGGATGCTTAACAGGGCTCATCGTACATCGTGAATAACCAAATTCCAATTGAAATGAAATCTTTAGGAGGAATCAATGAAAATCTTTAGGAGGAATCAATGAAACGACATCAATTCAAATCCTGGATCTTCGAATTGAGAGAGATATTGAGAGAGATCAAAAATTCTCACTATTTCTTAGATTCATGGATCAAATTCGATTCAGTGGGATCTTTCACTCACATTTTTTTCCACCAAGAACGTTTTATGAAACTCTTTGACCCCCGAATTTGGAGTATCCTACTTTCACGTGATTCACAGGGTTCAACAAGCAATCGATATTTCATGATCAAAGGTGTAGTACTGCTTGTAGTAGCGGTCCTTATATCTCGTATTAACAATCAAAAGATGGTCGAAAGAAAAAATCTCTATTTGATGGGGCTTCTTCCTATACCTATGAATTCCATTGGACCCAGAAATGAGACATTGGAAGAATCTTTTTGGTCTTCCAATATCAATAGGTTGATTGTTTCGCTCCTGTATCTTCCAAAAGGGAAAAAGATTTCTGAGAGTTGTTTCATGGATCCGCAAGAGAGTACTTGGGTTCTCCCAATAAATAAAAAGTGTATCATGCCTGAATCGAACCGGGGTTCGCGGTGGTGGAGGAACCGGATCGGAAAAAAGAGGGATTCCAGTTGTAAGATAGCTAATGAAACCGTAGCTGGAATTGAGATCTCATTCAAAGAGAAAGATAGCAAATATCTGGGGTTTCTTTTTTTATCCTATACGGATGATCCGATCCGCAAGGACCATGATTGGGAATTGTTTGATCGTCTTTCTCCGAGGAAGAAGCGAAACATAATCAACTTGAATTCGGGACAGCTATTCGAAATCTTAGGGAAAGACTTGATTTGTTATCTCATGTCTGCTTTTTGTGAAAAACGACCAATTGAAGGGGAGGGTTTCTTCAAACAACAAGGAGCTGAGGCAACTATTCAATCAAATGATATTGAGCATGTTTCCCATCTCTTCTCGAGAAACAAGTGGGGTATTTCTTTGCAAAATTGTGCTCAATTTCATATGTGGCAATTCCGACAAGATCTCTTCGTTAGTTGGGGGAAGAATCAGCACGAATCGGATTTTTTGAGGAACGTATCGAGAGAGAATTGGATTTGGTTAGACAATGTGTGGTTGGTAAACAAGGATCGGTTTTTTAGCAGGGTACGGAATGTATTGTCAAATATTCAATATGATTCCACAAGATCTATTTTCGTTCAAGTAACGGATTCTAGCCAATCGAAAGGATCTTCTGATCAATTCAGAGATCTTTTCGATTCCATTAGAAATGAGGATTCAGAATATCACACATTGATCGATCAAACAGAGATTCAGCAACTAAAAGAAAGATCGATTCTTTGGGATCCTTCCTTTCTTCAAACGGAACGAACAGAGATAGAATCAGATCGATTCCCGAAATGCCTTTTTGGATCTTCCTCAATGTCCCGGCTATTCACGAAACGTGAGAAGCAGATGAATAATCATCTGCTTCCGAAAGAAATCGAAGAATTTCTTGGGAATCCTACAAGATCAATTCGTTCTTTTTTCTCTGACAGATGGTCAGAACTTCATCTGGGTTCGAATCCTACCGAGAGGTCCACTAGAGATCAGAAATTTTGGAAGAAAAAACAAGATGTTTCTTTTGTCCCTTTCAGGCGATCGGAAAATAAAGAAATGGTTGATATATTCAAGATAATTACGTATTTACAAAATACCGTCTCAATTCATCCTATTTCATCAGATCCGGGATGTGATATGGTTCCGAAGGATGAACCAGATATGGACAGTTCCAATAAGATTTCATTCTTGAACAAAAATCCATTTTTGGATTTATTTCATCTATTCCATGACCGGAACAAAGGGGGATACACGTTACACCACGATTTTGAATCAGAAGAGAGATTTCAAGAAATGGCAGATCTATTCACTCTATCAATAACCGAGCCGGATCTGGTGTATCATAGGGGATTTGCTTTTTCTTCGGTCCGGATCCACTGCGGGAATGATTTGGAAGATCCAAAACGAAAAACAGCGGTATTTGCTAGCAACAACATCATGGAGGCAGTCAATCAATATAGATTGATCCGAAATCTGATTCAAATCCAATATAGCACCTATGGGTACATAAGAAATGTATCGAATCGATTCTTTTTAATGAATAGATCCGATCGCAACTTCGAATATGGAATTCAAAGGGATCAAATAGGAAATGATACTCTGAATCATATAACTATAATGAAAATGAAATATACGATCAACCAACAT